AACAAGATACGACTTATTTAAAATTAATTGAATGAACAACTCAAGAAATATTCGGTGGGATTCCGTCTATTTTATAATTGTTTACTGCGGCAATTGATAATTTTTGGTTATTGAGATTCATGGGCAATTCCCATTAATATTTAGGGATAGATATTACCTTTCTTTTTTTTTTTCAAACGAATTGAAATGATTGAAGTTTTTCTATTTGGAATCGTCTTAGGTCTAATTCCTATTACTTTGGCTGGATTATTTGTAACTGCATATTTACAATACAGACGTGGTGATCAGTTAGATCTTTGATTAATTAACAACTCTTTTTTTTTGATTGACCTCCTTGTTTCTCTAATCCGCAGGAGGTCAATTTTAGATTAGATTACTGTTCATTTATTTCAGTCTAATTCGATAATTCAATTTGTCCTAACAAGAATGGAATCACGCTCTGTAGGATTTGAACCTACGACATCGGGTTTTGGAGACCCACGTTCTACCGAACTGAACTAAGAGCGCTTTCTTATCACACTAGATAAGACTGGAAAGAAAGGTTTTTTTTATAACTCAAAACTCTATCTACATCCTGCATGCATACACTATCTATCGTATAGAATATCATAAAAAAAATGAGAGATTACATATGTCTAATTTTAATCAAAATTTCCATTAATTCCTCCTTACTTCTCAGAGTAAAAGTAATTAGGTAGGGATGACAGGATTTGAACCCGTGACATTTTGTACCCAAAACAAACGCGCTACCAAGCTGCGCTACATCCCTTTCAATTCAATTGGTTTTATAGTGTAATTGTAAAGAATCCTTGTCTTGTTTTCCACATCCTTATTTCCCATAAAAATACATAATTTAATTTGCCCTGCCATTTCCTCTTCTTTTTGGTCTCGTATCATATAAGGTATAATAGAAAGAATTTGTATCTGAAAGTATGCCGTAAACTAAAAATACTTCTCAGAAATGCTCAGTTCAGCAGGAAGGGGCATGCTATTCTTTTTGTTAAAAAAAGATCTTATCGACTATATTATAGTCGATTTTAATTTGACTTAGCTTAGGAATTTTGTGTACAAACACAAGTAGTCTTTAATTATCATATATACATCGGATCATAAATTAGATATGTATTACTTTTCTTTTAGACATTAAAGAAATTAAAAAGGAGGACTTTCAATGCGAGATTTCAAAACATATCTTTCCGTGGCACCGGTACTAAGTACTTTATGGTTTGGGTCTTTAGCTGGTCTATTAATAGAAATCAATCGGTTTTTCCCAGATGCGTTGACATTCCCCTTTTTTTGATTCTAGTTATTGATACGGGAAGGGGTTAGTCAAGAAGAAAAGTGGATTCAACCTCATCAAAACTTAGGTTCAGGCTCGAATGGAAATGAAAAAAAAATGCGGGTCTAGGGTAAGAGTATTATACACGATACTTAAATGAAATACTGTGATTAGAAATCTAATTAGAAACCTTTTGAATTTGATTACGTAGTATTTCTTTACTTAATATATTATTATTACTCTATTGATTTCAACAAAATTTTTTGAATTGTATTTCTATTTTTGCAACTTTTCTATTTTTTTCTTCAAGAAAAATAGAAAAGTTGCTTGAATCAAATATCCAAAGGAGGTTCATGGCTAAGGGTAAAGATGTCCGAGTAAAAGTTATTTTGGAATGTACTAGTTGTGTTCGAAAGAGTGTTAATAAGAGATCACGGGGCGTTTCCAGATATATTACTCAAAAGAATCGCCACAATACGCCTAGTCGATTGGAATTGCGAAAATTTTGTCCCTATTGTTACAAACATACAATTCATGGAGAGATAAAGAAATAGATCGACCCGAACGTCTCTCGATTAGCCTTTCAAGTAAGGGGACAAAACAATTTTCATTATATATTATTTACTATTTTTTTTAATACAAAATGAATTTCTATATTAAATTCATATTATTATATATAATAAATAAATATATATAAACAAATAAAATCCTATTTCGACTGGACCTAAAAAAAAATTAGAATTAAGAAATCGGATTTTCGGTATAAGGAATAAACTAAACAAACTATGGATAAATCCAAGCGATCCTTTATTAAATCCAAGCGATCTTTTCGTCGGCGTTTGCCCCCGATTCAATCGGGGGATCGAATTGATTATAGAAACATGAGTTTAATTAGTCGATTTATTAGTGAACAAGGAAAAATTTTATCTAGGCGAGTAAATAGATTGACCTTGAAACAACAACGATTAATTACTATTGCTATAAAACAAGCTCGTATTTTATCTTTGTTACCTTTTCTTAATAATGAGAAACAATTTGAAAGAACCGAGTCGACTACTAGAACTGCGAGTTTTAGAACCAAAAATAAATAAAATAATAGACTTATTCTTTATTTAGTTGATAATTGAATTGAATCTAAATTTGATTGTCACGTCGTAAGATAATATAAAAATTGGGAATTTTTTTTTGAATGGATTTGTTGATTTTTTTTTATTTATCGTATTTTATCAGACAAATTTCTACTCTATACTCCCGGAGAATAAACTCCGGGAAACTTGATTTAAATCATTTCGAGATATTTGTTGCAATCTTCTTTTTTTATGATCTCATTGTAAATCATATAAATACAATTCGGATTTAATATAGCGATTTGTGCAAGTATTTTACGATTAAGAAGCAACTGTCTCTTGTACAGATCGTGTATAAATTTGCTATAATTATAGTATACCCCCTTTTCGCGAATTACTGCGTTTATCCGAGTGATCCACAAACGACGAAAATCTCTCTTTTGCCTATCTCTATCCCGATGAGCCGAAACCAAAGCTCTTATTTTCTGTTGAGCAATAGTTCGAGTAAGTCTTGAATGGGCCCCTCGAAAGCTTGATCCAAATAAACGAATTTTTTTTCTTCGTCTTCGAGCTATATATCCTCGTTTAACTCTAGTCATTGAATAAATGAAACTTTGATGAATAACTAATTGATTTTATTTCTTTGAGTTATTCTTTTTTCCCCGGTCTATTAATAACAAAACGGATTTTTCCAATGTATAAAATAAAAATTCCAATGGCTTTTGCTACTATAACCTTCCCAACCACTATTTTTTGTCTTTTTTTCGACATTTCGCTTTGAAACAAGACAAATTAAATATAGATGATTAAAGAAATAGTGGGTTCCTTCGTTTCTATGGTTACTTTTTAAACGGTGAGGTCCTCTCTATACACCGGAGCCCCTTATTTCATTTCCGGAATCTTATTGATAACTTGTACAGTTCAAACTTGTTGGCTCTACCCATGAATTATCCAGTAATAGGTCTTTCACAATGAGATCCACCTGTACAGTAACGGTATTTAATTTTGAAGGTTAGCTGGATAGCTGACCCTGTTAGTCCGTTCTTGGAAGAATGGGAGCAGAATTTTGCGCTCTTAAAAGAAGATTCCCTGCTAAATGGATAACGTTCGCTACCAATGGGAAATTTTTTCTTATCTTAAACCCGATTTATACCAATAGAGACCATAAATTTCATACCCAATAGATGAATAGATCTTTTTCATTTTCTTCATTTTAGATAGTGACTGGAGTTTTATACTATTCACCAGTACTGATCATTGATACTGGAAAAATTGTTTTCTTTCATTTGTTTTTGTTCCAGTTTATAATCTGAACGAGTCACACATACACCCTAGTACATGTTCCTCGGCGCTGAGGGCATCCCCGAAGCGCGGGGGATTTCGTCACATTTCTGATTGGCTGTCTTGTATTTCTAATAAGTTGTTTAATAGTTGGCATGCTGAATCATATACATAATGGGCTGGTTTAGATCAATCCTAACCGAATGTATTTCTAGTTAATAGAATAGTAAACCTAGAATGGTAAACCTAGTAACAATATAAAATTTCAAACGGTTAACTATTTTTATTCGACTGCTACAAGATCAATAATTCCATGAGCTTGGGCTTCTGTTGCTGACATAAAAACATCTCTTTCCATATCTTCGGATACAACCCATAAGGGTTTGCCCGTTCTTTGTCCATAAACCCTTGTGAGGGTTTCGCGCAATTTCAAAAGTTCTTCCGCTTCCAGGAGAAATTCTCCCGTTTGGGCCTCATAAAAAGAGCTCGCGGGTTGATGAATCATTACCCTGATGATATATCCTAAAAAAAGTTCTTCTATCTCGCACAAAGAGGCGACGAGAAAAAATACGGAATAACAATAAAAAAGATAGAATTGAACAACCGTACGTGCATCTTTTTCGCATTGCATACGGCTATACAATGGAATTTACTTTCATTTTCCGTTGAAAAAAAAAGAGAAAATATAGGATCGATCAGATCCAGATCAGTAAATTATCCAATTACCACCCTTCTTTTCGTAGGAGTTCAAAAATACTATGATGGCTCCGTTGCTTTAGATATTTATTTCGTCTGTAGTTCAGCAATCCCAAAGTTTCTTTTTGATCTGAAAAATAAGGAAGAAAGCTTTTTTGTATTCTTTCAAACATAAATAGAGTCTTTTTTTATGAAAAAAAAGTTTGTGACGCTGAAATGGACTCCTGATATAAAATCAAAAAATCGGGAATACTCTTCATCTCATACTACTCTTTCGATACATAATCGAATGTTTTGAAAATAAAATCGAGCAAAATTTTCTCATATCGAATTCAAAGTGCCATGCTATTATTACTTAATATTAATATTTCATATGGTGAAGGCATAGTCTTCTTTTTTCTCTCAAATAAAAAACTCATTGGCGCCAAGCGTGAGGGAATGCTAAACGTTTGGTAATTTCTCCTCCGACCAGGATAAAAGATCCCATTGAAGCAGCCAACCCCATACATATTGTATGTACATCTGGTCGCACAAATTGCATGGTATCATAAATAGCTACTCCGGGTATTACCCATCCGCCAGGAGAATTTATAAACAAATACAAATCCTTGGTATCGTCCTCGATACTGAGATATACCATAAGACCAATAAGTTGATTTGAGATCTCGCTATCGACTTCTTGGCCTAAAAAAAGTAATCTTTCTCGATAAAGTCGGTTGATTAGGGTAAAATTGTATCCCTTAGGAACCGTACATGCACCTTTTGATGCATACGGTTCAAACAAAATTGTGAAAAAAAATCAATGTGTAGATTTTATATCCTTTTTTTTTCATCGAGGTTTTTTCAACTTATAATGAATAATCAAGGGTCTTCTTTTCTATTTTTCAAGAAAGATTACTTTTTGTTCCTTTCCCGAAATTACCCATATAATAATAGAATAAAATTCTACTAAAATCGAAAAAAAAATTGAACTTACTTTTCATTGATGTATCATATCATCGAGATCCAATCCAAATCACGATGTCATTTTCTTGTTCTTGAATGGGTCTCTTTTCTTTTTTTAGGTTTATGCTCTACTCCGGGTAAAGATCTGCCCGATTTTGATTTGCACATATAGGGCAAATGTTTCCAATACCACTTGTTTTTGTTCTTAAAATTTCCCCTTTTTTTATTTATTTCATATCGTTTCTTTCGTCAATTTCAATATTCAACATATTATATTCATTACTTTAATTGAGTGATTAAGGTTAAGATAGCTCTTTTTCTATTTTGAATTTCAAATTGAAACGATTAAGAGTTTAAAGTAAATAAACTATATAATACAAGTAGTAATTTGCAATATATTCCCAATTGGGATTGGGGTTTTTATAAGCGGAGCCTGGATACTTCATTTTTTTGGTCCAACTGAGCCAACCATAAATTATTCTAATTGATAATATTAATCTGAATCCCCCTAAAACTAAAAAAAGGATCTAATTGCATTTCACGCTCCAAATTTTGGATGATTCAATCAATCTTTCTTGGGCGAAAGGGGGGATATCTCAATCGGGAGAGAGAACGGGAAAATCCCATATGACCCAATATATCTGACAAGTCGCACTATACGTCAACCCAAGATGCATCTTCCTCTCCAGGACTTCGAAAGGGAACTTTTGGAACACCAATAGGCATTAAATGAAAGAAAAAATAATTAAGTACTCTATTTCACTTTGATGTGGAAACGTAATAATTAGGATTTAGGATTATTGTCTTTATAATATCAACCTTCTTTTAATTCGATTTTCTGCATAGATTAGAAAGGTTTAGTTTAAGAAGAGAGAATAAATAAAGGAAAATTCTTACTAATATAGCCTTCCAATTATGAACAAGTATGAAAGCATTTACTGATAGACGCTGGTATCAACTCCCCATTGCGTATTGCTACTTATCGGGTATAGAATAGATTTGTTTCTCTTTGTTCCTACAAACCTAATTGTTCCATTATTACCAACAGAATAGAACAAATATTAACCCTTGTTCCGAGATAATCTATGGAACAAAAGGGATCCATTGCATAGTCATAGTCTTTTCCAATGCAATAAAGTTACATAGTGTCATTTTTCTTTGATAAAGGGGTATTTCCATGGGTTTGCCTTGGTATCGTGTTCATACCGTCGTATTGAATGATCCCGGCCGCTTGATTTCTGTCCATATCATGCATACAGCTCTGGTTGCTGGTTGGGCCGGTTCGATGGCTCTGTATGAATTAGCAGTTTTTGATCCCTCTGACCCCGTTCTTGATCCAATGTGGAGACAGGGTATGTTCGTTATACCTTTCATGACTCGTTTAGGAATAACCAATTCATGGGGCGGTTGGAGTATTACAGGGGGGACTATAACGGATCCCGGCATTTGGAGTTACGAAGGTGTGGCCGGAGCGCATATTGCGTTTTCTGGCTTGTGCTTTTTGGCAGCTATTTGGCATTGGGTGTATTGGGATCTAGAAATATTTTCTGATGAACGTACAGGAAAACCTTCTTTGGATTTGCCTAAGATTTTTGGAATTCATTTATTTCTTTCCGGGGTGGCTTGTTTTGGTTTTGGTGCATTTCATGTAACAGGCTTGTACGGGCCCGGAATATGGGTGTCCGATCCTTATGGACTAACTGGAAAAGTACAACCTGTAAGTCCAGCATGGGGCGTGGAAGGTTTTGATCCTTTTGTTCCAGGAGGAATAGCCTCTCATCATATTGCAGCAGGGACATTAGGCATATTAGCCGGTCTATTCCATCTTAGTGTCCGTCCGCCTCAACGTCTATACAAAGGATTACGTATGGGCAATATTGAAACCGTTCTTTCTAGTAGTATCGCTGCTGTCTTTTTTGCAGCTTTTGTTGTTGCCGGAACTATGTGGTATGGTTCAGCAACTACTCCGATCGAATTATTTGGCCCGACTCGTTATCAATGGGATCAGGGATACTTTCAGCAAGAAATATACCGACGAATAAGTGCTGGGTTAGCCGAAAATCAAAGTTTATCGGAAGCTTGGTCGAAAATTCCCGAGAAATTGGCTTTTTATGATTACATTGGCAATAATCCTGCGAAAGGAGGATTATTTAGAGCGGGCTCAATGGACAACGGCGATGGAATAGCTGTTGGATGGTTAGGACACCCCATTTTTAGAGATAAAGAAGGACG